CAAGAACGGGAATCTTATGATATGTTAGGAATCTATTATGATAATCATCCACGCCTGAAACGTATTTTGATGCCTGAAAGTTGGATAGGGTGGCCTTTACGTAAGGATTATATTGCCCCAAACTTCTATGAAATCCAAGATGCTTATTGAATAAATGAATCTTCACTTCTACGATTCCAGATATTCAAGGAATGTTTTTACATTCTGTTCTAGATCAAACAGAGTCATTGAACTCTCATTTGTATTAGAGATGTGCGAAATAAAAAAAAAATGGGGCTTCGTTGATATGATATTCCCAAATTTTGACTCTATTTATATTTATTTCGGATGGGCCGGGCCAATAGAACCAAACAAAAAAGAGTTCTCCAACATGAGCTTTGTACCGCGCACATCGCTTATATGGGCTCTAGAGGGTCGCGTAGTAGGGGGGAGTGAAAAAATATATAAATAAAAATAAATCAAAAACAAAGATTGGATTACTTTTTCTTTACTGTATCTGAAATGAATCTTGTCTATTCCCACGGTTCTAGCCCTCTAGACTCTTTTTTTTATTTTAAACCAATAATTTATTCTTTCCTTTAACTATATATGCTCCTTCCTAAAAAATATGGGGCATATCTCTCCCAAAAGGATCTATTTTTAGACCAGAGCCGCCTAATTCTATCAGAATAAAGGCGGTTTTTTTTCTTTTATTATCTTATTTATCGTTTTATCATGATCTAGACTAGTAACGAATATCTATATCAATCCATATCAATTCATTTATATCACATTATTAACCACATGCCAGGAACCAGATTTGAACTGGTGACACGAGGATTTTCAGTCCTCTGCTCTACCAACTGAGCTATCCCGACTCTTCCCGATGCGGCATCCCCACTCTATTTAGAGTACTTGTTGGGTATATCAATTAAATAGACTAAAAAAGCATTACAAAGTCTTACCCAAACCCTGGAATTTCTTGGTCTTGGATCTTCAAAAAAAAGAATTAATTAACTAAATAGTTAGGGGGTACAGCAAACTTTTTTTTTGGGGATAGAGGGACTTGAACCCTCACGATTTTTAAAGTCGACGGATTTTCCTCTTACTATAAATTTCATTTTTGTCAGTATTGATATTGACATGTATAATGGGACTCTATCTTTATTCTCGTCCAATTAGTTCTTTAAAAGATCTATCAGATTATAGAGTGACTTATTTGATCAGTGAATATTTGATTCTTACTTAAACTTGGAATCGATTCACATCACAAGAATTCTTCCATTTTTCATATCATATAAGAAAAAAATAAAGATTTGGATGGCCATTAATCTTTGATGTTTTTTTATTATATGTATACGGGTTCATCCTTTCTGTAGTTTAAGTTCATCCTTTCTGTAGTTTAAATAGAAGGAATCCTCGATCAACGCAGTCAACTCTATTCGTTAGAACAGCTTCCATTTAGTCTCTGCACCTATCCTTTTGTTTATTCTTGCTTTCTGAAGCCCTTTTGTTTGTTTTCTGAAAAAAAAAAAGGATTTGGCTCAGGATTGCCCATTTTTTATTCCGGGGTTTCTCTGAATTTGAAAGTTATCACTTAGTATGTTTCCATACCAAGGCTCAATCCAACCAAGTCCGTAGCGTCTACCTATTTCGCCATATCCCCTTTTTGTTTTGAGACTGGGATCTCGTTGGGATTTGGATCCCATCCCCTTTTTCCTTTGTTCATTTATTCTGGATCCGAGGACGTTTACGTTTAATTCTTTCGGTAGGCACTTCTATCTTCTATATAGTCGTTGGGATTTGGATCCCATCCCCTTTTTCCTTTGTTCATTTATTCTGGATCCGAGGACGTTTACGTTTAATTCTTTCGGTAGGCACTTCTATCTTCTATATAGTATTCTATATATAAATAGTATATATATAAATAGTATATATAAAATAAAATAGAAAAATTGTCTCCGTTTCCTCCTATTTGTTTGATCTCTTATCTATTTTCTAGTTTCTTTCATATCATGGTAGTATTTTTATTTATATTTAGTCCAATCGAAAATGATTCTATCATTGATGTATCCGCAATTCAATATGGATGGATATATACCACATATATATGCCTCTTTTATTCTCATTTTTTCTATTTTGAATACTCAAACGGTCGATTCTTTTTTTTCCCTATCCCTTCCTTCTGAATTAAAACAGAGGAATGTCTCATTGTATATACTCTGGATTGTATCCTTACTTAATCTTATCCTTATCTTTTCCTCAGGATCATCCCTGTATAATTAGAATAAAGTTATTGATCCTATACCATCATTCTATTAATTGTTATTAAGATTCTCCGTATTTATAATCTAAAGACTAAAGAAAAAAAAAGTCTTTTTTTTTTCATTCTTTGATTATAGTGTGTAACATAGTATTTTTTCATTTTGTTTAATTGGGAGAGATGGCTGAGTGGACTAAAGCGTCGGATTGCTAATCCGTTGTACGAGTTATTCGTACCGAGGGTTCGAATCCCTCTCTT